GGATAAAATGGCTGATAAAGGTTGTAAATTGTAAATTTATTTATAGATATAGAATTATCTTTTTATCATTAAACTTTATATTCATAAAATGATATTAAATTGCAAATTTAAAAGTATTAATTTAAAATTAATTAAAGTTTATAATTTAAAAATTTATTTATATATTTAATTTTGAAGATTAATAGTTTTGAATTAACTTAAAACTTTTAATAAAATAAAAAATTGATAAATAAACTAAAAAAATTAATAAATATTAAAAAATTAAAATTATTTTTTTTTTTATTTTGTAAAAATCATTTGTTAAATAAATTAAAATTAAATAATAAAAAATAATTTATTTTTAAATAAAAATATAAATTTATAATAGTTAATGAAGTTAATAAAATTAAAATTAAATATATATTGTTATAAATTAATGTTTTAATTAATATTCATTTTATTAAAAATCCTAATATGGGAGGTAATCCTATAATTGAAAGAGTTAATATAAAAATATTTAATTTAAATATAAAGTTAATATTAAAGAATTTTAATTGATTAATATAATTAATTTTATAATTTTTGAAAATATTAATAATTAAGAAATTTAAGATGGAATAAATTAAAAAATAAATTATTCATAAATTTTCATTTAATAAAATTATAATTAATATTCAAGTTGAATTATTAATTGATGAAAATGCTAAAATTTTTCGAATTGAATTTTGATTTATTCCTAAAATTGAATTAATTAAAATTAATGAAATAATAAATAGAATATTATTATTGTTGAAGTTTAAATAGGAAATTAAAATTAATGGATTAATTTTTTGTCAAGTAAATAAAATTAAACATGACATTCAATTTAATCCTTCAATTATTGAGGGGAGTCATAAATGAAATGGTATTAATCTTAATTTTATTAATAAGGGTAAAATTAAAATAAAATTTATTTTTATTAAAAAAAATATTGATTTATTGATTAATAAAATTAATAATAAAATTGAAGCAAAAGTTTGAATTAAAAAATATTTTATTGAAGATTCTGTGGAATAAATAGATAAATTAAAATTTAGAATAGGAATTAATGTAAATAAATTTAATTCTAATCCTATTCATATTGAAATTCAATTTGATGAAGAAATTGTTATTAAAGTTCTAAAAATTAATATTATTAAGAAGGTAATTTTAGTTAAATTAAAATTTATTAGAAAAAAGAATTTTATTCTATAGTTGAAGTATGAATCCAAAAGCTTTTTTAGCTTATTTTTCTTATAAATTAATTATAATAAAGAATATATATATATATATATTTAATTGTTAATGCATATTAATTTTTGAAATTAAAGGTTTAGATTAATTCTAAAAATATAATAAAAGTATTTAAAAAATACATAATTTACTCTATCAAAGTAATCCTTTTTCAGGCATTTTATTTTAAAATTATTTATTAATATAAAAATTTATGGTTTAAAGATTTATAATTAAATTTTATTTTATTAGTAAATTTAAAAAAAAATAAAATTTTAAGTTAAATGGGATTAAAATAAATAATATTAAACTAAAATTTAATACAATTTAATGAACCAATAATTAATTTATATTCATAGAATATGGGTTATGCCCTACCAATAAAAAAAAAAGAATAGTTTATAGTTATAAATATATAATAGAGATAGCATATATTGTTAATATTTCATATATATATTTATATATATTATTAATATAATAGTTATATTATTTATATATTAATAATATAATATTTATTTGTTAACTTTAATATACATTAATAAATCTAGATTTTATAATCTATAATAATTTATTCTTAATAAATTTTATTTATTGATTTTAATTTATACATTAAGAATTAATATTTATTATAAATATATRAAATTTATAAATATATTTRTAAMACATAATTTAAAAATAATATTAGTATTTATACATTTTTAATATAGTATTTATACTTATTTGTTAACTTTAATATACATTAATAAATYTAGATTTTATAATCTATAATAATTTATTCTTAATAAATTTTATTTATTGATTTTAATTTATACATTAAGAATTAATATTTATTATAAATATATGAAATTTATAAATATATTTATAAAATTAAATTATTAAAAGAGAATAATTATAATTAAAATAGTTAAATTATTTTTATATTAATATTATAATATTTATTTATTAATTTAATTTATAAATTAATAATTATTATTTATTAATAAATATATAAAATTTATAAGTATTCTTTTAAAATAACATAAATAAAAAAATAAAATTTTAAGTTAAATGGGATTAAAATAAATAATATTAAACTAAAATTTAATACAATTTAATGAACCAATAATTAATTTATAATTACACAATAATTTATTTTATTATTAAATTTTATTAAATTAAAAAGATATATGAATTTTAAAGAAAGTTAATAGGTTCTTAATGAATAAAAATTTAGTTCTCAGTATTAAATATTAAAAATTAAGGAAATTTAGATTTGATTATTAATTTAAATATAGACTAAATATGTGCCAGCAGTTGCGGTTAAACATAATATATAAATAAAATAGTTCGGTAAATAGTATAAAAATAAATTAAATAAATTAATTTATTATTTAAGGTAAAATTTTTTTAATAATTAAGTTTATAATTATTTTATTCTAAAAAATTTTAGTTAAAACTAGGATTAGATACCCTATTATAAAAATATAATTTAAATTTACTAAAAAATTATTAGTTAAGTTCTTTAAATTTAAAAAATTTGGCGGTATTTTAGTCTTATTAGAGGAACCTGTTAAATAATTGATAATCCACGATTAATTTTACTTAATTGAATAAATTTATATATCGCTGTCAAGAATATATTTAAAAATTTAATTTCTTTAATTAATTTTATAATTTATGTTAAGTCAAGATGTAGTTTATAAATAAGTTTTTAAATGGGTTACAATAAATTAAATTTATGGATTTGAAATGAAAATTAAAATAAAATTGGATTTAAAAGTAAATTTATTTATTTAAATAAAATGAATAGAGATCTAAAATATGTACATATTGCCCGTCATTCTTATTAAAAATAAGACAAGTCGTAACAAAGTAAATGTACTGGAAAGTGTATTTAGAAAGATTAAAATAAATATCTAAATTAAGTATATCATTTACAATGATAAGATGTTATAAAATTTTAACTTTATTTAAATTTAAATAATTAATAATTTTATTTTTATTATTTATTTTTATAAAAATAATTTAAAATTTTTATGTTTTAGTATTAAGTTAAAATAAATGTTTAATTTTATAGTTGATTAGTATTGTAAAAGAAATTATTTAAATTTTTAAAAGAATTTTATGAGTACCTTTTGTATCAGGGTTAATTAAAATTATTAATTTATTTTAATTTCTCAAAATTTATAGAGTTAATTTTATTCTTAATTTATTGTATTAAAAATATTTAAAAAATAATTTTTGTTTTGAAATTTAATTCGTTATATTATATTTAGTTATTTAAGATTTAAATTTAATTTAAAATTTTAAAAGTTATATTAATTTTTTATATTAATATTTTAAATTTAAATTATTTTAAGGATAAGCTTGAAATTTTTATATATTAATATTTTAATAATAAATATTAAATAGGAATAGAAATTTTTATTTAAAAAGTTTGTAAAAATTTATTATTTAAATTTATTTTATTTATTATAAATTAATTATTTTTATTATTAAATTATATAAATAAATTAATGATTTATAGAAATAATGATTAAATTAGTATAATTTATATTTATAATTTATGAATTCGGCAAAAATTATTTTCATCTGTTTAACAAAAACATTGTATTAAGTTTTATTTAATATAGAATCTGCTCAATGATTAAATTAAATAGCTGCAGTATTTTGACTGTGCAAAGGTAGCATAATAATTAGTCTTTTAATTGAAGACTAGAATGAAAGATTTGATGAAAAATAAACTTTATTAATTATAAAATTAAAATTTTATTATTAAGTTAAAAAGCTTAAATTATTTAAAGGGACGATAAGACCCTATAAAACTTTATAATTAATAATTTTTATTTTAATTTAAAATAATTTAAGTAAATATTTAAAAATTAATTAATTATTTTGTTGGGGTGATAAAAAAAAATAATAAACTTTTTTTAAATAGAAACATTAATTAATGAAAATTTGAATTAAAATTTTTAATTAAAGGAAAAAGTTACTTTAGGGATAACAGCGTAATTAATTTTTTAAGTTCAAATTTTAAAATTAGTTTGCGACCTCGATGTTGAATTAAGATAAATCTTAGGTGCAAAATTTTAAGTTTTAGGTCTGTTCGACCTTTAAAGTCTTACATGATTTGAGTTCAAACCGGTGTAAGCCAGGTTGGTTTCTATCTTTTAATATAAATAATTTATTTTAGTACGAAAGGATTAAGTAAATAAATTAAAATTTTATAATTATTGAATAAAATTAATTTAATTTAAACTATTTTGGCAGATAAATGTGTTAAATTTAGAATTTGATTATATAATTTTAATTATAAATAGTAATTTATATAATAATTATATTTTTAAATTTTTTTTTTTTATTTTTAATAGTTTTTATAAGAGTTGCTTTTTTTACTTTATTAGAACGTAAAATTTTAGGTTATATTCAATTACGTAAAGGCCCTAATAAGTTTTTGTTAAAGGGGGTTTTTCAACCTATAAGAGATGGATTAAAATTATTTTTTAGGGAAATAAATTATTTAAATAATATAAATTTTATTGTTTTTTTAATTTCTCCTTTAATAGGATTATTAATTTCAATTTTTTTTTGGTTTATTTATCCTTTTTTTGGGTTTAATTTTATTATAAATTATGGTTTAATTTTTATATTTTGTTGTTCAAGTTTGATAGTGTATATTTTTATAATAATAAGTTGATCTTCTAATTCTAATTATTCTGTTTTAGGAATAATTCGTTTTGTATCACAAATAATTTCTTATGAAGTTAGAATAATAATTATTATTATAAATTTAATATTTATAGTAAATAGATTTAATTTAAATGATTTTTATGTTTATCAATTAAATATTAAATTTTTTTTTTTTCTTTTTTTATTATTTATTATATTATTAATTAGTTTTTTAGCTGAAATGAATCGATCTCCTTTTGATTTTTCTGAGGGTGAATCTGAGTTAGTTTCTGGATTTAATATTGAATTTAGTAGATTATCATTTATTTTTATTTTTATATCTGAATATATAAGAATTATATTTATAGGAATATTATTTTGTGAAATATTTTTTGGTTTAATATTGAGAAAATTTTATTTAAATTTTTTTATTTTAATTTTTATAATTTTTATTATTTGATTACGAGGTATATTACCTCGTTTTCGTTATGATAAATTAATATTTTTAGTGTGAAAATTAATTTTACCTTTATGTTTATTTATATTTTTATTTAATTTTAGTTTAAAGTTATTTAATTTGTTCCACTAATTGTAGTATAAAATTAAATTTAAATTTTTCATTGTATATTTTAATAAAAATATTAATTTTGGAGATTAAAGATAATAATTTATTTATTTATATTGAAATTATATATAATTAAAATTTTTTAATGTTAAATGTATTTATTTCAACTTTATTTATTATATTATTTTTTGGTATTTTATTTTATATTTTTAATTTTAATCATTTATTAATAATGCTTTTAGGATTAGAATATTTAATATTAATTTTATCTTTATTATTTTATTTAAATTTAATAATATTTATTAAGCAGTATATTTTATTATTAATTTTTTTTATTTTTTGTATTAGAGAAAGAGTTTTAGGGTTAACAATTTTAATTTTAATAGTTCGAATATATGGAAATGATTATTTAAAATCTTTAATGATTTTACAATGTTAATAGTTTTAATATTAATTTTTTTTGGTATGATTTTTTTGAGTTTAAAAATTAATAGTTGATGATTAGTTCAGAATTTTTTTTTTTTTTTTTTTTTTTTTATATATTTTAAAATTCCAATATTTAATTATTTTTTAAATATTAGTTATTTATTTGGTTTAGATATATTTTCTTACTTAATATTTATATTAAGAGTTTGAATTATTAGATTAGTTTATTTAGCTAGTGTAAATTTAAAAGATTATTATTATAAATATTTTAATATTTTAATATTTACATTTATTTTAATTTTTTATTTTTGTTTTTTTAGTAATAATTTTATTATTTTTTATATTTTTTACGAAATTAATTTAATTCCTGTAGTTATTTTAATTTATGGATGGGGTTATCAATATGAACGTTTTAAAGCAGGATTTTATTTATTTATATATATAATTTTTTTTTCATTACCATTTTTTATTTGTATTTTAAGTTTTAATAAGTTGGAATTTATTTTTATATATTATTGAAATTATTTAAATTTTGATAATAAATTTTATTATTTTTTTTTATTAATAATTTTTTTAGTTAAAATACCTTTATTTTTATTTCATATTTGATTGCCTAAGGCTCATGTTGAGGCACCTATTGCTGGTTCTATAATTTTAGCTGGAATTATATTAAAATTRGGGGGATTTGGAATTTATCATGTGTTAATATTAGTATTTAAAATTAATTTAAAATTAAATTTTTTTATTAATTCTTTATGTTTTTTAGGAATATTAATATTAAGTTTAGTTTGTTTTTTTCAAAGAGATTTAAAAATTTTAATTGCTTATTCTTCTGTTGTGCATATAGGGTTAGTAATTATTGGAATTTTAACTTTAAATAATTGAGGGTATTGTGGATCTTTAATTTTAATATTTGGTCATGGTTTATGTTCTTCTGGATTATTTTGTTTAAGAAATATTTGTTATTTACGTTTTAAAAGTCGTAGAATTTTTTTAAATAAAGGTTTAATTAATATTTTTCCTTATTTATCTTTTTGATGATTTATGTTGTGTTCTTCAAATATATCTTTTCCTCCTTCTTTAAATTTATTTGGAGAATTATTTTTATTAATAAGATTAATAGTTTGATTAGATTATTTTTATTTTTTATATTTATTAATTATGTTATTGATATTTTTATATAGTTTATATTTATATATTTATAGCCAGTATGGTAAATTTTTTTTTAATATAAATTTTTTAATTTATATTAATTTAAGAGAATATTTAATATTATTTTTGCATTGATTACCTTTAAATTTAATTTTTTTAATTATAGAATTATTTATTTATTTAAATAGTTTAATTAAAATATTAATTTGTGGAATTAAAGATTATGTTATTTTATTTAAATAATTAAATTAAATTTTTTTTTTTTTTTTTTTTTTTTTATTTATTTATATTTATATTTTTTTTTTTTTTTGGTTTAATTTTTATTTATTATAATAAATTTTATTTTATTGAGTATTTATTTTTTTTTTTAAATTCTTGTTCTTTAATTTATGTAATTTTAATTGATTGAATAGTTTTAATGTTTATTTCATTTATTTTTTTAATTTCTTCTATAATTATATTATACAGAATAGAATATATAAATTTAGATTTAAATAAATTTCGATTTTTATTATTAATAAATTTATTTATTATATTTATAGTTTTATTAATTATTAGACCTAATTTAATTAGAATTTTATTAGGATGGGATGGATTAGGTATAATTTCATTTTGTTTAGTAGTTTATTATCAAAATAAAAAGTCTTTTAATTCTAGATTAATTACTGTAATTTTAAATCGAATAGGTGATTTATTTATTATTATTGTTTTGATTTGAATATTAAATTTTGGTTCATGAAATTTTATTTTTTTAAATTATTATAATAATTTAAATTATTTATTTTATATAAGATTTTTTATTATGTTAGCAAGATTAACTAAAAGAGCTCAAATTCCTTTTTCTTCTTGATTACCTTTAGCAATAGCTGCTCCTACACCTGTTTCTTCTTTAGTTCATTCATCAACTTTAGTTACTGCTGGTATTTATTTAATAATTCGTTTTAATGAATTATTTAATAATATAATTTTTATAAAAATTTTGTTAATTGTTTCTTGTTTAACAATGTTGATATCTGGATTAAATGCAATTTTTGAATTTGATCTAAAAAAAATTATTGCTTTTTCTACTTTAAGTCAAGTAAGTTTTATGTTTATAATTTTATGTATAGGTAAAATTGAAATGTGTTTTTTTTATTTATTAATACATGCTTTATTTAAGTCTATAATATTTTTAAGATCTGGTATTTTAATTTTAAATATAAATAATAATCAAGATATTCGTAAAATAGGGGGATTAATTAATTATTTACCTTTTTGTAGATTAATTTTTATGTTTACTTTAATGTCTTTATGTGGATTTCCTTTTTTTTGTAGATTTTATTCTAAGGATTTAATTTTTGAATATTTTTTAATATTAAATTTGAATTTTTTTTTTTTTTTTTTTTTTTTTTTTTCTTTTTTTTTAACTTTTTTTTATTCTATTCGGGTTATTTATTATTTATTAATAATGAATTTTTCTATATTTAATTATTTAATAATTATTAAGTTTGAAAGTTTATTTTTGATTATAAGAATAATAATTATTAGTTTAATTATATTATTTTTTGGTTCTTTTTTTATATGAATTATATTTTATAAATTTGATTTAATTTTATTAGAAATAAAATTTAAAATTTTAAGAATTTTAATTTTATTATTTGGTTTATGATTTTTTTTTGAATTAAATAATTTTTTGTATAGAATAAAATATTTTATATCTTTTTTTTATATTTTTTTTTTAAGTTCAATATGAAATTTAATATTTATTAAAGTAAATTTTTTTTTAAATAATTTTTTTTATGTTAGTTCATTAATATATAAAATTATTGAAATTGGTTGAATTGAATATTTATTTGATAAAAATTTAATTTTTTTTTTTGGTAATTTAATGGGATTTAATCAAAAAATTTTTTTAAATAGTTATAAAATTTATATTTTATTATTTTTTTTGTGATTTTTAATTATTTTAATGTATAATTAATTATTTTAAATAGCTTAAGGGAGAGTTTTATATTGAAGATATAAAGGTAATAATTATTATTTTTAAATATTAATATTTGAAAATTTAAAAATTGTATTTTTGTATCAAATTGATGAATGTTTTTTTTTTTTTTTTTTTTTTTTTTTTAATTAAATTATTTNANTAAAAAATTAAAAATTTTTTAAAAGTAAAAATAAAAATATTTTTTTAAAAAAATAGCTTAAAATTCTGTAAACTGATAAATTTCTAATGAAGCTTAAATTTTTAATAATTAAAATTGTGGAGAAATGAAATTAAAAAAAAATTTGAAAAAAGTTCAAAGGTAGTTACCTTTCTCTTTTTTTGAAAATTTAAAAATTGTATTTTTGTATCAAATTGATGAATGTTTTTTTTTTTTTTTTTTTTTTTTGGAATTAAATTAGTTACTTAAAATAGTAAAAATGTTTTAAAAGTAAAAATAAAAATATTTTTTTAAAAAAATAGCTTAAAATTCTGTAAACTGATAAATTTCTAATGAAGCTTAAATTTTTAATAATTAAAATTGTGGAGAAATGAAATTAAAAAAAAATTTGAAAAAAGTTCAAAGGTAGTTACCTTTCTCTTTTTTTGAAAATTTAAAAATTGTATTTTTGTATCAAATTGATGAATGTTTTTTTTTTTTTTTTTTTTTTTTGGAATTAAATTAGTTACTTAAAATAGTAAAAATGTTTTAAAAGTAAAAATAAAAATATTTTTTTAAAAAAATAGCTTAAAATTCTGTAAACTGATAAATTTCTAATGAAGCTTAAATTTTTAATAATTAAAATTGTGGAGAAATGAAATTAAAAAAAAATTTGAAAAAAGTTCAAAGGTAGTTACCTTTCTCTTTTTTTGAAAATTTAAAAATTGTATTTTTGTATCAAATTGATGAATGTTTTTTTTTTTTTTTTTTTTTTTTGGAATTAAATTAGTTACTTAAAATAGTAAAAATGTTTTAAAAGTAAAAATAAAAATATTTTTTTAAAAAAATAGCTTAAAATTCTGTAAACTGATAAATTTCTAATGAAGCTTAAATTTTTAATAATTAAAATTGTGGAGAAATGAAATTAAAAAAAAATTTGAAAAAAGTTCAAAGGTAGTTACCTTTCTCTTTTTTTGAAAATTTAAAAATTGTATTTTTGTATCAAATTGATGAATGTTTTTTTTTTTTTTTTTTTTTTTTGGAATTAAATTAGTTACTTAAAATAGTAAAAATGTTTTAAAAGTAAAAATAAAAATATTTTTTTAAAAAAATAGCTTAAAATTCTGTAAACTGATAAATTTCTAATGAAGCTTAAATTTTTAATAATTAAAATTGTGGAGAAATGAAATTAAAAAAAAATTTGAAAAAAGTTCAAAGGTAGTTACCTTTCTCTTTTTTTGAAAATTTAAAAATTGTATTTTTGTATCAAATTGATGAATGTTTTTTTTTTTTTTTTTTTTTTGGAATTAAATTAGTTACTTAAAATAGTAAAAATGTTTTAAAAGTAAAAATAAAAATATTTTTTTAAAAAAATAGCTTAAAATTCTGTAAACTTATTAATTTAAAAGATTAAGTTAATAGAAGAATTTTCTAATTTTTATTTTCAAAATAAATATTTTATTTAAATTAATTAACTTAAAATTTATTATAAAAATTAAATTATGTTATCTCAAAATTTTGTTAAATAAAAATTTAAAAAAAAGTATGAAAAATATTGTATTGTAAAAATTTGTCCTATAGAAATAAAAGGGTATTCAACTGGGTTTATTCCAATTCAAGTTAATATAAAAAATGTTATAATTAAATTTCAAAATAAAATTTTATTAATAGGATAAAATTTAATTCTTAAAAATTTTTTTTTATTAAAAATTGGAAGGATAAATAAAATTAAGATTGATATTATTAGAGCTATTACTCCTCCTAATTTATTAGGAATTGCACGTAGAATGGTGTAAGAAAATAAAAAATATCATTCTGGTTGAATATGATTAGGTGTAATTATTGGATTGGCTATAATAAAATTATTATGATCATTTATTAAATAAGGAAATAGTAAAGTTAAATTAATAAATATTCATAAAAAAATGATTAAGCCTATTAAATCTTTAATAATAAAGTAAGGGGAAAAATTGATTTTGTCAAAATTTCTATTAATTCCTAGTGGATTATTAGATCCTGTTAAATGTAAAAATATTAAATGAATTATTGTGAATATAATAATTATGAATGGTAAAATGAAATGAATTGAAAAAAATCGTGTTAATGTTGCATTATTAATTGAGAATCCTCCTCAGATTCAAATAACAATTGATTTTCCTAGATAAGGAATAGCTGATAATAAATTTGTAATAACTGTAGCTCCTCAAAATGATATTTGTCCTCATGGAAGAACATAACCTACAAATGCAGTTATTATTGTTAATAAGAATAGTGTGACTCCTATTATTCAGGTTATTTTAAAGTTAAATGAATTTAAATAAATTCCTCGTCTAATATGTAGATATATTATGATAAAAAATATTGAGGCTCCATTTATATGAAAGAAACGAATTAATCATCCAAAATTAATATTTCGATTTATATTAATGATTCTTTGAAAGGCTAAATTAATATCAGTTTTATAATGGAAAGCTAAAAATAGTCCTGTAAAAATTTGATTAATTAGGCAAATTAATAGTAATGAACCAAAATTTCATATGAATCTAATTCTAGAAGGAGTAGGAAGATTTGTAAGAGGTAAAATAATTTTGATTATTTTTTTTTTCATTAAAATTTTTGTCGTAAAGGGCCTTTGTTATTTTTTAATAATCAAATAATTAAAATTAATATAAAAAATAGAATTATTATAATTAAATAAATTATTAAATTGTTGGGTATTAAAAATATATTTAAAATGTAAATATTATCTTCAAAAATTAAATTGTTTTCATAATTAAAATTTTCTAAAATTAAATGATTTTTTAAGTTTAAAGTTAAAATTAAGGTTAAAATAAATTTTAAAAAAAAAGTTTTAAGGTTTTTATTAATATTAATTTCATTAAATGCAATTCTTGAAATATATAAAAAAATAATTATTAGTCCTGAAATGTATAAAATAAAAATTATAAATGAGATTCATGAAGTTTTATTAATTAAGTTAATAATTATTATTAATGAAATTGTTTGTATTAAAATAATTAAATTAGATGAAATGGGTGTTTTTATAGAAATTAATAGAATTGAGAAAGTTAAGTTAATTAGAATAATTATTTTAATTAATAAAATTATTTTAAATAAATTGTTAATATATAATTATGATTTACAATATCATTGTTTTTTTTAAACTATTAAAATTTTTCAATTAAATATATATATATATATATATATATATATTTATAATTATGAAATTTTTTTTATATTGAAAATATAATGTTTTATATTTAAACTAATAAATATTTAAATAAAGATTAAACATAATATGCTTTAAAAGATAGTTAGCAGCTTCTTTTTAAAAAATCTTTTTAATTGGAAATTAATTTTCATTTATATTATTAACAGTAATAAACCTCTATTTGGTTTCAATTAAAAATAAGGATTATTTAATCTATTATTAAGTCGAAATTAATATGTAAAAGTTTACTTCTTATTTTAATTTGTTTAAGATAAATTTATTTAAAATAATTTTTAAAAGCAAATTAAATGTTATATTTTTTAACTATTATCCTTAAAATTTTCAATTTAGAGAACCAAATTTTCATTCATAGAAGATGGTAAAAATTATAAATATAAAAAATGAAATAAATATTAAGTTAAAGTTAATTATGTTAGAAATTTTAAAATTTAAAATTATTGGTATAATAATTGAAATTTCAATATCAAAAATTAAAAAAATAATTGTAATTAAATAAAAATTTAGGGAAAAAGGGATTCGGGATTTATTAAATGGATCAAATCCACATTCAAAAGGAGCTGATTTATTAAAATTAAATTTTATTTTTATATTTAGTATTATAATTAATAAAAATATAATTATTAAAATTAAAATTAATAATATAATGAAATTTAAAATTATTATAATTATTTTATTTAATTAAATTAAACGATTTGATTGGAAATCAATTATACTATAGATATATTAATAAAATTAGTTATTTCATCAGTAGAATGTTATATATAAAAATAATCAAATAATATCGATAAAATGTCAATATCAGGCTGATAATTCAAATCTAACATGATGAATAAATGAAAAATAGAATTTTTTTATTCGTAAATAGTTAATTATTAAAAATAAGGTACCAATAATTACGTGTAATCCATGAAATCCTGTGGCTATATAAAATGATGAGCCAAAAATTGAGTCAGAAAATGTAAATATAGCTTGTTTATATTCAATAAATTGTAAAATTAAAAAGTAAATTCTTAATAAAATTGTTAAATTTATAAATAAAATTGATTTTTTAATTTTATTATTTAATAGATAAAAGTGTGTTAATGTAATTGTAAATCTTGAGGTTAATAAAATAATTGTATTTAATAAAGGAATTAAAAGTGGATTAAAAAATAAAATATTTTTTGGAGGTCAATTTAATCCTAATTCAATAGATGGGGCTAGTGAATTATGAAGAAAATTTCAAAAAAATGAAATAAATAAAAATATTTCTGAAATAATAAATATAATTATTCTTAATTTGATTAAATTTATAATATAAAAATTATGATTTCCTTGAAATGTTCTTTCTCGAATAATATCTCGTCATCAAAGACTTCTGATTAATAAAATTAATATTAAATTTAAAATGGAAATTGAATTAAATTTAAAATTTATAATTATAATATTTGATATTAATAAATTAAATATATTTAGAGATATTAAAATTGGTCAAGGTCTTAAATTTAAAATAAAATAAGGTTGATTTATTTTTATCATTTATTTATTCTTTAGAATATAGTGAGCAAAGAATTGAAAATACATAGCTTTGTATAAAAGCGATGCAAATTTCAAATATTATTATAAATATTTGAATTAATAAAATAATAAATATTATTTTATTATAATTTAAAAGTGTTATTATTAAATGTCCCGTAATTAAATTTGCTGTTAATCGGATAGAAAGTGATAAAGGTCGAACTAGAATTCTTATTGTTTCAATTATTACTATTAAGGGTGTTAAAAATATAGGTGTATTTAAAGGAATTAAATGAGCAATTATTATTTTTATATTATAAAATATAGAAGATAAAATAAAAAATAATCAAAAAGGTAAGGCTAATGATATAGAAAAGATTATATGACTAGAAGATGAAAAAGTATAAGGGAAAATACTGATAAAATTATTAAAAAAAATAAATATAAATAATCTTAAAAATATAAATGATGGTGATTTAATATTTTTGTTTTTATAAAGTATTAAAATTTCATTATTTAATAATTTAAATATTTTAATTAATAAAATTTTAATTCGATTTGGAAAGATTCATAAAAAATTAGGTATTAATATAATAATAAAGATAGATGAAAGTCAATTAATTTTTAATTCGAAAATTAAAGTGGATGGGTCAAAAATATTAAATAGATTTATTATAATTTTTATTAATTTTAATTATATTAAGATTAAGTTTAAATTTTTTATTGAAATTAAAAAATAATAAATTTATTATTAAATAAAATGAAAATAGAAAAAATAAAAATAAAATTAATCAATTAATTGGTGCTATTTGAGGAATTAAAAAATATTTTTAGTAATTTTAATTTGACAAATTAATGTTATTTAAATTTAACTAATTTTTTTAATCATTAGAAGTAATTGCTAATTTACTATTTATTGATTTAAGAGATCATTACTTTGCTTTCAGTCATCTAATGTTTAAAAAATTAAAAATTTTTAATTCAATAAATAAATTTGTTTAAATTAATTGATTCAATTTGAATTGGTATAAAACTATGATTAATTCCACAAATTTCTGAGCATTGTCCAAAAAATATTCCTGGTCGATTTAAAAATAAATTAATTTGATTTAAACGTCCTGGAATTGCATCAATTTTAATAGCTAATCTAGGAATTGTTCATGAGTGAATTACATCTTCTGATGAGATTAAAAGTCGAATGTTAAAATTAAATGGTAAAATTGTTTTATTATCTACTTCGATTAAGCGAAAATTTTCTTTATGAAAATTATTAATTATATAGGATTCAAATTCAATATTTAAAAAATCTGAATATTCATAAGATCAATATCATTGATGTCCAATAATTTTAATAGTTATAATAGGATTTTTAATTTCATCTAATAAATATAATAAATGTAAAGATGGTAAGGCAATAAAAATTAAAATAATTGGTGGAATAATAGTTCAAATAAATTCAATAATTTGATTTTCAGAAATTTTAATATTAATAAATTTATTATTAATAATAAAGATTATTAAATATCTAATTAAAAAAATAATTATTGTAATAATAAATATTGTATGATCATGAAAAAAGATTAATTGTTCTATTAAAGGTGAATTTCTATTTTGAAAATTTATTTTTAGTCAGGTTGAGATTTCTAAAAAAAGATTTTTCTTTATAAATAAATTTTAAGTTTATTGCATAAATTTCTGCCATAATAGAAATTTAAAATAATAGGTAGTTCTGAATATAAATGTTCTAGAGGTGGTAAATTATGCATTCATTCAATTGAATTTATTAAGTTTAATTTAAAAATTAGTATTTTTTTTAAAAATAAGCTATTTCAAATTGTGTAAATTAAGATAATAATTCTAAAAGTTGAAATTATTGATCCAATTGAAGAAATTATATTTCACAATAAAAAATTATTTGGGTAATCAGAATATCGTCGTGGTATACCATTTAATCCTAAAAAATGTTGAGGGAAAAAAGTTAAATTAACTCCAATAAATATTAAAATAAATTGAATTTTTAAAATAAAATTATTTATAGTAAATCCAGTAAAAATTGGGAATCAATGAATAAAACTTGCAATAATAGCAAATACAATCCCTATTGATAAAACATAATGAAAATGGGCAACAACATAATAAGTGTCATGTAGAATAATATCAATAGATGAATTAGCAAGAATTACTCCTGTTAATCCTCCAATTGTAAATAAAAAAATAAATCCTAAGGATCAAATTGTTGATGGAGAAAAATTAATTTTAGATCCATAAATAGTAGCTAGTCAACTGAAAATTTTAATTCCTGTTGGAATAGCAATAATTATAGTTGCTGAAGTAAAATAAGCTCGTGTATCAACATCTATACCAATGGTAAATATATGGTGTGCTCATACAATAAATCCTAATAATCCAATTGTTAATATAGCATAAATTATTCTAATATTACCAAAAGTTTCATTTTTATTTCTTTCTTGTCTAATAATATGTGAAATTAGTCCAAATCCAGGTAAAATTAGAATGTAAACTTCAGGATGTCCAAAGAATCAAAATAAATGTTGATATAAGATAGGATCTCCTCCTCCTGCGGGATCAAAAAATGAAGTATTTAAATTTCGATCTGTCAATAATATAGTAATTGCACCAGCTAAAACTGGAAGTGAAATAATTAAAAGAATAGTTGTAATTAAGATTGATCATGGAAATAAGGGAATTTGATTTAATTTAAGATTATTAGGTATTATATTAAGAATAGTAGTAATAAAATTAATTGCTCCTAAAATTGATGAAATTCCTGCTAAATGTAATGAAAAAATGGTTAAATCAATTGAAATATTATTATGGGCAATATTATTAGATAAGGGAGGGTAAATTGTTCATCCTGTACCTGTTCCATTATTAATTATAAATCTATAGATTATTATTATTAATGCAGGAGGCAATAATCAGAATCTAATATTGTTAAGTCGTGGAAAAGCTATATCAGGAACTCTTATAATTAAAGGAATTAATCAATTTCCAAATCCTCCAATTACAATTGGTATAGTTATGAAGAAAATTATAATGAAGGCATGAATTGTAATAATAACATTGTATAATTGATTATTATTAATAATTGAATTAATTTGACTTAATTCTAAACGAATTAAAATTCTAAGGGATGATCCTATTATTCCAGCTCAAATACCAAAAATAAAATATAAAGTTCCAATATCTTTATGATTAGTTGAAAAAATTCATTTTAT